CTACCAAAACAACCGGAAATGTTTCAAAAAAAGTAGGCATACGGCGTACAAAAAGTTCACGCCCTTCTTTATCTCTAAAAATAGGATGCCCTAACCAACCAACAGCTATTCCATCCCCGTTGTCCATTGATCCTGCTCTGAACAACCCCCCTTTTGCCGGATTATTCCCGATGTAATCATAAAAAGCTAATTTTTCGGGAATTTTAGACCAAGCTTCTGATAAACTTTGATTTTGAGCTAATCCAGCGCCAACTCTTCGATATATTTCTTGCTGGAAATATCCCTGATCCCATTGATACCGGGTGGGACCAAATAATTCGATAAGGGTAGTTGCTGAACCATACCACATAGTTCCCGCAACAACAAAAGCGGCAAAAAAGACAGCAGCGATACTACTGGAAAGCACGGTTTCAATATTTCCCATACGTAATCCTTTATACAGACGTTGGGGTGGACGGACACTAAGATGAAATAGGCCTGCTAATATGCCTAAAGTGCCCGCTGCAATATGATGAGAAGCTATTCCTCCCGGAATAAAAGGATCAAAACCTTCTACCCCCCACGCTGGATTTACAGGTTGTACCTTTCCCGTTAGTCCATAAGGATCGGACACCCATATTCCAGGACCGTACAATCCTTTTACATTAAATGCGCCAAAACCAAAACAAGCCAACCCTGAAAGAAATAAATGAATTCCAAAAATCTTGGGCAAATCCAAAGAGGGTTTGCTTGTACGTTCATCACAAAATATTTCTAAATCCCAATACACCCAATGCCAGATAGCCGCTAAGAAGCACAACCCAGAAAACACAATATGTGCACCGGCCACACCTTCGTAACTCCAAATACCCGGATTCGTTATAGTTCCCCCTGTAATACTCCAACCGCCCCATGAATTGGTTATTCCTAAACGAGTCATAAACGGTATAACGAACATACCTTGTCTCCACATTGGATCAAGAACGGGATCAGAGGGATCAAAAACTGCTAATTCATATAGAGCCATCGAACCAGCCCAACCAGCAACTAAGGCTGTATGCATTATATGGACAGAAAGCAAACGACCGGGATCATTCAATACGACGGTATGAACACGATACCAAGGTAAACCCATGGAAATACCTCTTTATCAACGAAAGATAGACACTATGTAACTTTATTGCATTAGCAAAAACTATGCTATGAACCTCCCCTTTTTGGAATTATCTTCAAGAAAGGAGTAATATTTGTTCTATTCTTTTTTTTTAGTAAAAACGGAACAATTTGGTTCCTAGTAATAAAGAGAAGCAGATCTATTCTATACCCGATAAGGGACAATACGCAATGGGGTTAATCCCATTTTCGATCAACAAATGCATCTATATTTAGGAATCATTCAACAGAACTATTCGGAATCGTAAACATTTTGATCGATTTATGACTCAAATAGGATAAAAGACAATATTATTAAGCCAATAAACGCATTGTTACGCTTCCATATCAAAGTCCAATATAGTACTTAATTCTTTTTTCTTTCATTTTATGCCTATTGGTGTTCCAAAAGTACCTTTTCGAAGTCCTGGAGAGGAAGATGCCTCTTGGGTTGACGTATAGTGCGACTTGTCAGATATATTGGGTCATATGGGATTTCCCCCGTTCTCTCCCCCGATTGAGATATCCTATGTTTCGGCCAAAAAAGATTGAATTACCAATAATTTGGAACGTGAAATGCAATTCGATTTGAGGGATATTAAAATTCATATTAGCAATTCGAATAATTTATGGTTGAATTTTTTGGAACACTAAAATGAAGTTTTCATAAGTAAAGTATTAAGGCTTCCTTTAGAAAAAAACATTTTGAATTTCTTTTTTATTTATTACTACGTATACCCATAGATAATAAAAGATTATTATCGAATAATATTCAATATATTTGAGAGTAATAGTAATCTCAAACTTTTCACTTTAAACGAATCCAGCGAGGAAAGAAATAAATACATGTTTAATATTTTGCATTGATATAAGATATGAAATCAATTGAAAAAAAAAAATGAAGTTGTAAAAAAAAGACGTAATATTATTGACATTTGTCCTATATGTGCAAATCAAAATTGGGCAGATTTTTACTCGGAGTAGAGCATAAACCTAAAAGAATTGAAAAGACCTTTTCAGGAACAAGAAAAGAACATCGTGATTAAAATGAAATCGCGAAGAAACAATGCATCAATGATAAGTTAATTTGATATGTTTAATCTTAATGTATTTTTTTTTGAGAGGGAAGGGGCACAAAACGAACTCATTTCGTTCTTGAAAAAATGAAGAAAATTCGTTTCATTAATATACGAAATTTTCGAATTTCTTAGAATTAAGAAACCGCTCTCAAAACTAAACTAAATAAATAATATATATATAATATATATATATAAATAGTTTCATTTTAAAAAGAAAAAGAAAGAGGGCTGGAATCTCCACATTGAGTCGTTTTTTCTCAATTTTTGTTCAACCGTATGCATCAAAAGGTGCATGTACGGCTCTTACGGGATACAAATTTGATCCTAATCAACCGACTTTATCGAGAAAGATTACTTTTTTTAGGCCAAGAGGTTGATAGCGAGATCTCGAATCAACTGATTGGTCTTATGGTTTATTTGAGTATAGAGAATGATAACAAGGATTTGTATTTGTTTATAAACTCTCCTGGCGGATGGGTAGTCCCGGGGGTCGCTATTTATGATACTATGCAATTTGTTCAACCTGATGTGCATACAATATGCATGGGATTAGCGGCTTCAATGGGATCTTTTATACTCGTCAGTGCAGAGATTACCAAACATCTAGCATTCAATCACTTTTGGCGCAAATGAATTGTTTACGAAAAAAAAGACTATCCATAAAATTAGGAAAAATAAGTAATAATAGCATGGCACATCGAAGTCGATATACGAATTTTTTTTTTTCAAAACATTCAATTATATATCGAAAGAGTAGTATGAAATTAGTAGGAAGGGTCTTCCCCATTTTATCTTCGCTATTGTCGGGACCCATTTTAGCGTCACAAACCTTTTTTTGATTTTCCCACCGAAGACTTTTTTAAAATTCCGATATTTATATTTATTGATATACTTATGAATATACTTTTAAAAGAGTAAAAATAAAATAAATAAAAACTTTGGGATTGCTGAATCACAGAGGAGATAAATATATAAAGCAACGGAGCCATCATAGTATTTTTGTAACTACTCTGAAATCGGAAAGGAAGGATGGTAATTGGATCGTTTGACGATGTCAATCCGATAAACCTTATAATTTCTATATATTTTCTATCTTTTTAATTGATGATTCTTTGATGGAAGGTCAAACTGAATTCCATTCTAGAGCCGTATGCAATGCCTAAAGGATGCCCGTACGGTTGTTCTATACTTTCTTTTTTTCTTTATCTCTTTCCATCTCATAATCGAGATAGAAGAACCTTTTGTTCCATCATCAGGGTAATGATACATCAACCTGCGAGTTCTTTTTATGAGGCACAAACGGGAGAATTTATCCTAGAAGCAGAAGAACTACTCAAATTGCGAGAAACCATTACAAGGGTTTATGTACAAAGAACGGACAAACCCTTATGGGTTGTATCCGAAGATATGGAAAGGGATGTTTTTATGTCAGCAACGGAAGCCCAAGCTCATGGAATTGTTGATCTTGTAGCAGTTGAATAAAAAATCAAAATAGCATCAAAATTGCAGTAGGGGGAATAAGTTTAAATAAATCGACAATTTTGATTTATTTATTTAGTTATTACCGGATTCAATAATATCTTATTCATCCATTCCATGGGAAAGTAATTCATAATTAGCCGGTTAGGATCAATCTAAACCAACCCATTCATTATGGATCAGATTCAACATGCCAACTATTAAACAACTTATTAGAAACACAAGACAGCCAATCCTAAATGTCACGAAATCCCCCGCTCTTGGGGGATGACCTCAGTGACGAGGAACATGTACTAGGTTGTATGGGCGACTCGTTCAGATCATTTCTAATAGAAATAAGGAACCCCCTTTTCCGGTATAAAAGATAAGTACTATTTTTTAATTTAAATTAAAATAGAAGAAAAGGGGAAATCAAAGAAAGACGTATGTAAGTTCACTATATCAAACTAAAAAAGATCTATTGGATTCTTCCATTGGATATGAAATTTATGGTTTGCATTGGTGCAAATTGAATTCACCTCATTTTCAAAATTGAAGATGATAAAAAATTTCTCATTGGTAACGAAGGTTTATCCCTTAAGCGAGTAACTATTATTTTGAAAACCCAATTTGACTACGAAAAACGGACTAAGAGGGTCAGCTACCCCAGCAAATCTTCATAATTAAATATCGTTACTGTATAAGTAGATCTCATTGTGAAAGACTTTTTACTAGATCATGGGTAGAGCAAAAGAATGTGAACTGTACAAGTTAGCAATAATATTCATTAAATGAAGTCGAAGTAAAGGACTCCGGTGTATAGAGAGGACCTCACCGTTTTAGAAAGAACCATAGAAACGATGGAACCCACGATTTCCCTTTTATATATATAGGCATTCAACTCAAAATAATAAATTGTATCGATACTAGGTATCAAAAAACGAAAACAGAAAAAATATTCTATTAAAAGAAATTCAAATAAATAGAAATGAAAATGAATAAATAAATCGTGGGCGGGAAGGTTATAGTAGCAAAAGCCATTGGAATTCTTATTTTATACATTGGAAGAATGCGTGTTGTTATTACTAAACTAGTAAATTGGAAAAGAATAACTGAAAGAAAGGAAATCCATTAGTTATTCATTAAGGTTTCATTTATTCAATGACCAGAATTACACGAGGATATATAGCTCGTAGACGTCGAACAAAAATTCGTTTATTTGCGTCAAGCTTTCGTGGAGCTCATTCGAGACTTACTCGAACAATTATACAACTGAAAATCAGAGCTTCGGTTTTGTTTCATCGAGATAGAGATAAGCGAAAGAGGGATTTTCGTCGTTTGTGGATCACTCGGATAAATGCAGTAATTCGTAAGAATTTTGTATCCTATAGTTATAGTCATTTTCTACACAATCTGGACAAGAACCGGTTGCTTTTTAATCGTAAAATAGTTGCACAAATAGCTATATTAAATAGGAATTGTCTTTATATGATTTCTAATTCGATCAAAAATAAATAAATTCTTCAATTTGAAGGAAAAATTGGAATTGTAAGTTCGACTATTGAAAATGCCATTTTCTGGAGAATGAACTCCGGGAAAGTAGAATCAAAATTAGTATGATAAAGATAAAGTCGCTCAAAATGAAATGAGCAACCAAACACGTCCAATAAATATCCAATACAAAAAGATTGCTTCTTCGCCAATTCTTGTTTTTTTTTTACGATAAGTAGGAGAAATCCAATCAAGATTAGATTGGATTCTCGAATTCTTCGAATAAAACATCAAACTCTATTTCAGTTGTCGAATTTGAATTTGGATTCAAATTGAAGAGGAAAGTAAGCCTACTTTTTTTATTTATTCCGGATTCTAAGACCATTAGCTCTGGCAGTCGATTCGCTTCTTTCAAATTGTTTATCATTATTAAGAAAGGGTATTATTAAGAAAGGGTAATATTAAGAAAGGGTAAAAAAGATAAAATACGAGCTTGTTTTATAGCAATAGTAATTAATCGTTGTTGTTTTAAGGTCAATCTATTCACCCGTCTGGATAATATTTTTCCTTGTTCACTAATAAATCGACTAATTAAACTCATGTTTCTATAATCAATTCGATCCCCCGATTGGATCGGGGGCAAACGCCTACGAAAAGATCGTTTGGATTTCCGAAAGAGTCGCTTGGATTTTTCCATACTTTGTTTATTCCTTATCTCGAAAATACTATTTCAATCCGATCCAAAATAATTTTGAATTAAAAAAAAGATTGGTTTTTTTTTATTTTGAGTTAATTAAATTCTGTTAACTAAACTATTAAAATCTAGAATAATAGGGTCTCTCGAATAGAGAATATGTCCTTTTTTTGTTCCTGATATAAGAGTGATACACAAATAAAAATAACTTGGAGTTGGTTTATTTCTTTATCTACCCGTGAATCGTATGTTTGTAACAATAGGGACAGAATTTTCTCAATTCCAAGCGACTCGGCGTATTGTGTCGATTCTTTTGAGTAATATATCTGGAAATCCCTCTTGATTCCTTATTAAGTCCGCAATTGCTACATTCCAAAATAACTGTTACTCGAGCATCTTTTCCCTTGGCCATGACCCTCCTTTAGTTTGAGTTTTTGATTCAATCAACTCTTCTTATTTGCTACTCTTGAAGTAACTAGCAAAAATAAAAATAAATAAAAAAAGTTACTAAGTTGAAATTATGAAAGATTTCGTTCCAATCACAATACAATATAGTAGAGTAAGAAATATTAAATAGAATTTAGAATTCATTTTTCAAGTTTAAGTGGAAGAAGGAATTCAAACTCTATTGAATTTAGCTATATTGAATTCGATTCGAAGTATAGTATATAGTACACTATGTATAGTATATAGTACACTATTTCACTTTCCTATCTTGTATTCCAGTTTTTTCATAGACCCCTTTCTGTTCTCACTCTATTTTTTAGAAATCAAATTGAACGCTGAGCTCAAATTTAGCCGAGGTTGAATTCATTTTTTTTTCTATCTTTCCTCCTTTCTTTATTTTGTCTCTAAGTATCTAATTGAATTTTTGATAATTCAAAAAAGAGGGGAAGGGATTAGTCATAGATTTTTTGATTATATCTCTAATCTTCTTCACCCCCTTCCCATATTACTAACTAAACTAGTATGAAAAAAAAGGAAATGTCAACGCATCTGGGAATAAACGATTGATCTCTATCAACAAACCTGCTAAAGACCCGAACCAGAGAGTACTTAGTACCGGTGCCACGGAAAGATAGGTTTTTAGATCTCGCATTTTTAATCCTCCTTCTTTATGTTTTAATGTTTTATTAAAATATCTAATGGTAATACATATCGGATATGGAAGTATTTGAGATTCCTTTGTATTTTACACGGGATTCCTAATTTCCATGATTGATTTAAGAGAATAAAAAAGAGATAAGATTCTACCTTTCGAAAAAAAAAGTACCTTTCTTCCCCTCCCCCCAGTATTCCCTCGTTCTTTTTTACGATCAGTTTTTTTGATATTCCTATGTATATAAGCATCTTATTATAATAATAGAATATATTTTCTATTCTATGAATAATATTATATTCATACGAAATTTTCTCGTAGATATGAGTTAAAAGAAATAAAATAAATATCAAGAAAAATTGTCTATGTTCCTAGATTAATAGGAATGGAAGGAATGGAAAATAAGGTTTTTGAAAACAAGACGGGGATTCTCTACAATGACAATGTAGACCAATTGAAAGAAAGGGATGTAGCGCAGCTTGGTAGCGCGTTTGTTTTGGGTACAAAATGTCACGGGTTCCAATCCTGTCATACCTACCTCTTACTTCTCTTATGAGAAGTAAGAAGGAATCAATTTGAATCGATTCAAATCACACATACATTTTTTTTTATGTTATTCTCTAAGATATTCTAGGTATTCAAGATAAGATTAGAGTGGGGGACAAAAAAAATCCTCTTCTTGGCTGTTAACTATTGTGATAAGAAGACTTTTTTTTTATAAGAAATAATAAAGCGCTCTTAGTTCAGTTCGGTAGAACGTGGGTCTCCAAAACCCGATGTCGTAGGTTCAAATCCTACAGAGCGTGATTCTGGGATTGATTAATCTGAGAATTATATGCAAATTCAAATAATTGAGCAGAACAGTAATCTGAATTTTACCTCCTGTTAATTTTTTTTTAAGAAAAGAGGAGGTCAAATTATCAAAAAAAACTGTTAATTAATCAAAGGTCTAACTGATCACCACGTCTGTATTGTAAATATGCAGTTACAAATAATCCCGCTAAAGTAATAGGAATTAGACCTAAGACAATTCCAAATAGAAAAACTTCAATCATTTCAATTTTTTTCTTAAAATAAAAAGGAAAAAAGAGAGGTACTATCTATCGCTAAATAAACATTCGCAGTGCCAGGGAATCTCAATGACCAATAATTGTAAATACATTCGGTAATGAACTATAGAATCTCGGAGTACCAGAGAAAGATTTCTTTTTAGTTTTATGGGTTGTGTTCATTCAATTAATTTGAAATCAATCGTATCTTGTTGATACTAATAAAGAGAACTGAGGTTATAGTTAAAGCTGCTAGTAGAAAACCAAAAAAACTAGTTATAGTAAGCATAAAGGGGCTAAATGAAATATATTCTTTTTCTACATATGTTTAGAAAACATTTCCCTAAGTTTGAAGATAAGACGATAAGCAAAAATAGCAATTGAAACGAAAAAGAATAAGTTCAATTGTTAGTTGTTAATGCATGAAGCAGTCATTACACTACTAACAAAAGACTAAGGGAAGTAGAGTCTAAAGGGGGATAAGTTAATCATTTTGAGCATCTACTCTACTCTATTTTTATTTTGTCGATCTTTTGTTTTATCCTATCTATCAAATCGATTTATTAAAATAAAGAGTGAATTTAGACGTTATAATACCCCTTTTCTTCTTTGAAGAGATTATGTGAATGAACCCAGTACTCAACTAATAAATAAGGAAAAATAAAAAGAAATCAAATTGATTCAAATAAAATTCAAATAAACAAATCAAATAAGGTAGTCAAATTCCATTCGTAGACCAGTAATCCTTATCATTTTTTTTTTTTCTTTTCTAGTTTATCGATTGTTTCCCTATTTTTTTATTATATAATTTCGAATTTATTATGAATAAGAGAAATAGATTTTTTTTTTAATCAATACTCTATACTCCTCTTACTTGTTACTGTACGAATCAGCAATTCGCTTTAAATGGAATAAACTAAAATGAAAAAAAAAAAGATTTCAAGAAAACCTTTTCTACAGTTTAGAGGTATAAACAGGAAATTTTTGAATTTCGCATCAAATTGAATTGGGGAAGTGGAAATAGGATAATTTAACTGCATTTTTTTTTTTTTTTATAAAAACGAAAAACCAACCCCTTGGATTCACATTTTACCTAACGTAAGTTTTCCGGTTCGAAACCAATAATAATATAATAGAGAGAAATAAACCTTATATAAATTTAAGAAATTTCATCTCAAATCATCAATTCAGACTTCTACATTGACAAGGAAAAGAAAAAAGAAATTATCTACTAGTCCTTCATTTACATACTGATTCAAATTGCGTTGCTGTCTTAGAGGAAGGATAGCTATACTGATTCGGTATACTCGAAAAAAGCCCTTGGTACAATATTGACGATCTAACAAGTATGAAAAAACGGTAGTGAATTTCCATTTACTGATATCATCTTTTACAGAATCGATCCCCCTTTAATCGTACAAGAATATGCGGAGCTCAGCATGTCTGGAAGCACAGGAGAACGTTCTTTTGCCGATATTATTACCAGTATTCGATACTGGGTTATTCATAGTATTACTATACCCTCTCTATTTATTGCGGGTTGGTTATTCGTCAGCACGGGTTTAGCTTATGATGTATTTGGAAGTCCCCGCCCAAACGAATATTTTACAGAAAGCCGACAAGGAATTCCATTAATAACTGGGCGTTTTGACTCTTTGGAACAACTTGATGAATTTAGTAGATCTTTTTAGTTTTAGGAGGAACCAATGACTATAGATCGAACCTATCCAATTTTTACAGTCCGATGGTTAGCTGTTCATGGACTAGCTGTACCTACCGTTTCTTTTTTGGGATCAATATCAGCAATGCAGTTCATCCAACGATAAACATAATAAAAATTAGAGAGATATGACACAATCAAACCCGAACGAACAAAATGTTGAATTGAATCGTACCAGTCTATACTGGGGGTTATTACTTATTTTCGTACTTGCTGTTTTATTTTCTAATTATTTCTTCAATTAATAAAAAATAAAGTAAGAGAAGAAAAGAGACTGGTAGAATATGAAATATTAATTAGGAATTTGCTTATCTCATTCGGAAGGATCGCATCTCATACTTATCTATGACTGTATGTGTCTCTAGCATGACAACTTGATGAAATGGCGGAGGAAGCAAGATAAATGGCCGATACTACTGGAAGGATTCCTCTTTGGATAATAGGTACTGTAACTGGTATTCTTGTGATTGGTTTAATAGGTATTTTCTTTTATGGTTCATACTCAGGGTTGGGCTCATCTCTGTAAGAATCTAAAATAATCTAATAATCGGATGAACTGAGTTGGAGACATGAAAGCTTAAGAACTCAAGGGATCCCTTGAGTTCTTAAGCTTTCATAATAGAATATATTATTTTTATTTCAATTTGAAAATTCAAATTATATTTGAAAAATGTCATTCATTGATTTTGAACATCTATTATTGAAACATAGTATCTATCTTTCAAAGTTAGACTGAGATTACTTGATTTCGTTTTCCTAAATGAACCAATTATAATATATCTATTTGACGAGTACAGATATTATTCAAATCCTTTCTTTTCTAAAAAACCTCCATTAAGTTCTATTTTCTCCAAAAATTGCGCTCTATTTTCTATTTTTTGATTGCTCACTACTCTAATCTATATTCACTACTCTAATCTATATTTTAATTAAATATAGAAATAGAAGAAACAAAAAGGTTCTGAGAAATCCGTAAAAAAATCAAAAAATAGAAAATAAGATTAAGAATAGTTATCTTAGACGAACGGGATCAAAAACTATTCTTGTGACGACAACAAGAATAAACTAAGAAAATAAACGCTTTCTATTCTGCACTTACTTATTATCTGAAGTTTAGTATTCTGTATTCGATGAAATTTTCTCTTTTATTAGAATAGAAAACTATTAAGACATTCTCTGATAAGAGTAAGAGAGTCACTCGGTTCAATTTTGATTGAAAAAAAATAAGAGATAAAGTCAAAAAAAATTCTTTATAATATTCTTACTATGAATAGGAATAGAGTATAAGTAACTTCCAATGACTTCGAAACAAGCAAAAATGGGTTCATAATTTTTGATCATGCAGAACACCAATAAGAATTGGATTTCTTTTCCTTTCCGAAGTTGAGATTTTTAAATTTGCAAATCTAAAAATTCATTTCGGATAATTGAACCTTCTCAAACTGTTTCTTCTTTAGAACCAAAAAGATTTGTGCTAAAATAACAGATGCCAGGAAGAACAAAAGACCTTGGACACGTAATGGATCTTGAAGTACTATTTCAGCATCCCCTTGACCAAATCCACCCACATTAGGATTACTCGTTAATGGCTGATCAAGTTTGATAGATTCGCCCTCTGAAACGAGAAGCTCGGGCCCTGGCGGAATAATATCAACCACTTGACGCCCATCTAACGTATCCGCTATAGTTATTTCGTATCCCCCCTTTTCTTTTCGTATGATTTGACTTACTCTACCAGCCGCTGTAGCGTTATAAACCGTATTGTTACTCTTGTTCCCGTCGGGATAAATTTGACCCCTTCCTCTGTTCCCCCCCACATATATGGGATATTTTAAGAAGTGAACATCTTTATTATTAGCGGGATCCGGGGAAAGAATAGGAAAAGTTATTTCACTATATTTCTGACCAAGAATAGGGCCTATAACAAGAATATTTTTTTTAGTGGGTCGATAGCTCTGAAAAGAAAGATTGCCTATCTTTTCTTTCATCTCGGGTGAAATACGATCCGGGGGTGCTAATTCAAATCCTTCAGGTAAAATAAGAACAGCACCCACATTCAACCCCCCCCTTTTTCCATTAGCAAGAACTTGTTTCACTTGCGTATCATAAGGAATTCGAACAACTGCTTCAAATACAGTATCAGGAAGTACTGTTTGTGGAATCTCAATATCCACGGGCTTATTAGCTAAATGGCAATTGGCACATACAATACGCCCGGTTGCTTCGCGCGGATTTTCATAACCCTGCTGAGCAAAAATGGGATACGCATTTGAGATAGATGCTTGAGTGATGATATATATCATAAACGATACGGAAATAGATCGAATAATTTCTTTCTTTATCGTGATCCAAGAAAAAAAAAGGTTATTTTGAATTTGCATAGTCCAATCATTGATCCAAAAAATTTCTACAATAAAATGAGGTAGGTCACTCGGATAGTTCCCTATCCACAAGTCTGCTATTTACGTAAATTCTTTTACGCGAATATAAAGTATTCGAGGGGAAATCTACGTAGGTTCGAAGGAGTGGATACGTCTAAAAATGCTTTGCTTATGTGCAAAGTAAGAAATATTCGAGTTGGATCAGTCATTCATTGAATGATAAATCACTACAAGTGATGGAGATAGACGATTTAAATAATGGAAGATCCAATATTTAAAAATTGTGTCTATAATGACTGGAAAAGTAGAAACAAGGCCAGATATAATTTTCTCATTATGAACAAATCCAAAATCTTTGTAGACATAGCCAATCATTAGTTCCCAACCATGGGGCGAATGGAATCCGATACATAAATCAGTTAATAAAAGAATAGAAAAAGCTTTTATTGTGTCACTTAAATTATATAGAAATTCTTGAACCCAAGAGTTAAGAATAAGAAGTTCTTTATTACCTAGAATTGAATAAGCACTAAAAATAATGAGACAGATTATATTTGTCGAGAAGTGCAAAATCATATGGATATGATCCTCATTGTTTATCTTTATCAATTGGATCGTTTCTTTGTGGATTCCTATATGAGCCCTTTGCAACCCTATTTCCGGGTATTCTTTTATTATTTCGTCCAATAGGAAGAGTTCTTCTAATTCGATGAATTTTTCTATAATACTCTTTTCTTGAATATCAGTCAAAAAAGTTTCGGATTGTGTAGTATTCCACCAATCAGTAACCCAAGATTCAACACTTTTCTTAAATGCAAGAGAAATCCACCAAGGCAAAAATACTATAGATATAACAGAAAGAAAAGGGAGAAATGCTTTCTTTTTTTCCATTTTTCATCTTTGAATTGCTAATGAACTCGCCTCATTCTTCGAATCTATGCGCTGCGATCTACTATTTTTATCAAACATAAGTTCTATTCTAAGGCATCGAACCCCGGAATCTATTCCTTTTTTTGTTATTTCCCATTCATTGATTATGAATCTAGAAAGAATATAGAATAAGAAAGAGTCGACTTTAAATGAAGAAATAATAAAAATCTTGTTTACAGATAATCTAATTGATCCAATTTGAAACTGCTTCGCGTTCTCGATGAATGCTAAAGCGAAACTAAAAAAAACAAACATTTCAAGGAATAGTATTCCGATTTCGACTTAAAAGAACTCCCCTTGTTCTTATAGAAATATTTTGATTTGCTATTTCATTTCAAAATACTTCAATTGGTACGCGCAAAAAATAGGCCAATTTGGCAGCTTTTTGCTCAATTTCACCCAGGGTCAAATTCTCATCAGTACGCGTCAATGGAATGGCTCCCTGTCCTTTGATTTCCATATAAAGGATACGACGAGGATAAATGCCCTCTTTAACTTCTATTCTGATCGACTGAATATCCTTCATACGGAATCGTAGGAAGATGCGACGCTTTTTCCCAGGAAATCCCCAACGAAAAATACACACTATTCCTTCTTTTAGATCGAATCGATCATAGCCACTCCCCACATTCCACGAAATTGTACACCACAAATAGGAACTAATAAAGAGACCCGCGATCCCGTAGAAGGACATCACGATTCCTTGTGGAAAAAAAACGATTTGCTGATATGGAACTAAAGATATAAAATTCTTACCGAGATAGCTGGAAGTTCCAACTAAGACGAATCCTAATGAACCTAAAAAAAGGATCAAGGCCCAGAAGAAATTACTTAGTTTTCGAGACCCCACTAGACGTTCTATCCATATATGTTCGGATCGCCAACTCATATTAGATCTAGTTGCATTTTTTTTTTTATTGAAATGGAGAAACTTTTTGTTTCCGAAGTAACTCTCATCAACTAGTGCCACTCGCATGGAACCCTTTCCTTTAGGAATAATCGGAGTAATTCGTCGAATGAGTTAGGTATAAAATAAAAGAATATCCCTTTTTAGGATCTTCTAGAAATATCTACATACATATAGCTAGATCGACTTTCCGTTTCAGGCATCTGCCTCGATTCCAATCTATTTGGAAATAATTCGAAACTTATTTCCCTATATTGTTTGTATATTTCGAGCATCTATTTACGGATATATAAGAGCTGCTTCATTTATGCCCCTATGTTATACCATAACATACTCTACTAAATGCACATCTGTATTAGCTATATCTAAGTCTTGAAAAAAAATGGATGAGATTTGAACCCATAAGATCTAAGAAATCTTGTTTTTTTGAACATGAAGAAATAAAGACGCCATTGCAATTGCCGGAAATACTAGTCCTACTAACGGCACAAAAATAGAGGGTAAGCTATTGAGAGTTGTCATAGAATGGGTACCTCGATTGAATATTTAGACCTGTTATTACTATAAACATATCTTATACTAATTCTTAGTAGTATTCTATACTAATTAGTATATCGAAGTGAGTATTCTATATAATAGAAATAATAATAATAGAAATAATAGAATAGAAATCAAATTCTATATATTCTATATATCTTATTATCTATTATTATCAACTAGAAATAAAAATGAAATAGAAAATAGAGAAATTCACGAGATTAAATAAATAGAAATGAATTCAATATAATATTATCTTATTTCTCTTTCGATATGAAAGATATAAATATATGGATGATAATCCAGTCTTGTCTGAAAATTGAATTCAATTCCAATTTTGATATTAATTTTAACTTTAGATAAAATTGAATATCAAAATAGAAATAAAGAGTTTCTTCCGAATTGAATTTCGTAAACTATTCTGTTAGAATTTTTAATTCAATCCAACAACACCAGTTATTAGTAAAAAAATAGGGGCTTAGGGGGAGATTCGAGTAGAAAAAAAAGATACTCTATATCGATAT